TATGGATTGGATCCTTTCTGCCAACGAAATGAACGCGGAGCCCGTTCCGAATGCTTCTCCGATCCGGAAGTTCTCGCGAAGAGAATAAGATGCTGCTCCCCCTCCCTCTGTCTTTTCCCGCTTTGCTAATCTTCCCCTATAACGCGGGCCGGGCGGCGGGCGCGGGAGGAATAAACCTAAGAGACTAAGAGAAGACGCTCAACTCTTAGGTCCTTTTTTTCAGTGCAACACAGGAAAGCGCCCTCTTTTTGTCATCCCTTGGCCTATTGGGATAGCAGCCTTCGGGCTTTGCCTGCCCTTTACAAGATTCCGGCTCGGCCCGGGAAAGCGCTGGCAACAACAGAAAGGAAGGGGTCCATGTAGCTGCTGCGCCCGCCCCCTTCTTAGTCAATGGGGCACAGCAGGTTCGGCATCTACTACTACAAAAGAGAGAATCCACTTCAGATAACCACGCCTCTGCTAGGCAGCGTGTGGAATGGCCGAGAGCGGACCCTTTTGGATATATAATCCAAGTCGAGAGTAGAGTTACGGGAACAGCCGTCTGATGGAAAACGACTTTCACGTTCGGTTCAGAGAGCACTTTTTTCGTTGAGAATTCCTCGTTCCCTTTCGTGTGAATTCCCCAGCGGCGAATTCAAAACTTGCGGGGCCCTATCTATTCCATCTCTCGAGCCCCGAAGAAAACCCCCCTCCCCTTCGGACTCAATATCTCTTTTGACTCTATATATGTGGGCACCTGATATCTATGAGGGTTCACCCACCCCGGTTACAGCATTCCTTTCTATTGCGCCTAAAATCTCTATTTCTGCTAATATTTCACGTCTTTCTATTTATGGTTCTTATGGAGCTACATTGCAACAAATCTTCTTGTTCTGCAGCATTGCTTCTATGATCTTAGGAGCACTGGCCGCCATGGCCCAAACGAAAGTCAAAAGACTTCTAGCTCATAGTTCAATTGGACATGTAGGTTATATTCGTACTGGTTTCTCATGTGGAACCATAGAAGGAATTCAATCACTACTAATTGGTATCTTTATTTATGCATCAATGACGATAGATGCATTCGCCATAGTTTCAGCATTACGGCAAACCCGTGTCAAATATATAGCGGATTTGGGCGCTCTAGCCAAAACGAATCCTATTTTGGCTATTACCTTCTCCATTACTATGTTCTCATACGTAGGAATACCCCCGTTAGCCGGCTTTTATAGCAAATTCTATTTGTTTTTCGCCGCTTTGGGTTGTGGGGCAACCTTCCTAGCCCTAGTGGGAGTAGTGAGTAGCGTTATAGGTCGTTGGGCGGCCGGAAGGTTGCCGCGAGTAAGTCAGTTTGGGGGACCGAAGGCAGTTCTCCGTGCACCGGACACGTAGCTTACCGAATCAGTTGCGACACGGATGGGAATGCATGCTACGAAAGATAGGGTCGAGTCTGATACATCAACCGTCTACTCAATATCCTTGTACGAGTCCACAATCAGTACACGAGATGAACCTTGGTTTGGTGAATTGAAGTTGGCCTTAAGTGTAATAGGACTCCCAGTTACTGCGCGCGATCGTATACTGAGGTGCTCCCCGCCGGTTGTTGGAACGACGCGAGCCGGGCCGGGTCTCGATTCAGAAAGATGAAGGGCCCGAAAGTCTAAATAGGGGGTTAGAAATTCCCCATCTCATTGGGGGCGGAAAACGAATCGACATCTCGAGGTTTATAACCTACCTTTTCTATTTCTATTTTAGTTGGGAAAGAACGGCGAAGTCCATCCGAACCGTCCAATGAAGAATAAGAGGAGAGCAAAGCGCCAATTGCGCGCGAAGCGCATGCGGAACGGGCACGGAGAAAAAGAAGTGTGGAGGAGAAGCAGCCGAGCTCATTCCCTTCGCTTCCTGGGCCCAAAGCAGTGCAGTCTTTCCTCGCCAAATCAAGGATTTGGGGCTTCTTGCTACGCTACAACAGAAATCCATTTTCATTAGTAATATATATGAATAGAAATATAGATCCATCCATCTATCCTATCCGATTTAGATTTGGATATCTAAAAAAGAATCGATTTCATTCAACGTTTGATTCAAAGAACTGTGCTTAGCCCCCCTGCTCATGAAAGGGCTCCGCTGCAATGGATGGCAGAGGGTCCGTAGTACCCGAAGCACTGGAGTAATCCAGTAGCCGGGAAGGGGCCTAGAAGTGCCTACTACTACACCACACTACACTTGGCTCTACACATTTACAAAGCTAACCCCTGTCCAGTGCCTGGCAGAGCTAAGGGGGCTTCAATCCTTACTCTTTATCCCCATCTTCGCCCAGGCTAACGGGGCCTTACTTATTCAGGGAGGAGATGTTCACCTCGAAAAGCACTGTTGAGAGGAAGATCCTTGGCCCCTCTTCATTCTCTACAGGGTTCCAAACCCAACATAGGTGACAACGAGCGAGGCAGAGATGGAAGAGATCAAACACGGGAATAAGAATAAGAAATTCCTTTTTGATAGAGGGGGATGGAGAAAGTGGACAAAACAGACTCGCATTTCTCATCGAAGAAATAGAGGATCTCCCTGGTTATGCCAAACCTAACCCACCTTCGTAGAGCCATGTATTGTAAGTGATCCGAACCTGCCCGGAGCGCGCCTCCCATAGAGGCAAGTGAAGTTGGTGAGCCGTATGATGGGCAACTATCTCCTGCGGTTCGGAGAGGACTCAGCTGTTAGTTAGTATCCCCTTGCTTTCGGGGTGGACCCTTTCACTCTATTTTATTATATACGCTTAGCGAAAAGAATGTTTTTTGATACACCTAGGACATGGATTCTATATGAACCAATGGATCGTGACAAGTCGTTACTACTAGCAATGACTTCCTCTTTCATTACTTCATTCTTTCCATATCCCTCTCCTTTGTTCTCAGTTACTCATCAAATGGCACTCAGTTCATATCTTTAAGTTCGATCATCGACAAGGTTCAAAGAAAGGGTACAAGAAGATCTTCGAATCCCCGCGATCAAGGAAGAGGGAACGAGCGAGGTAGCAAGAAGGTTCAACCGCTACACGCCGGAATTCATAAAAGGTTTAGCCACTCCGCCGCGTAAAAGCAGCCTAACCCCGAAGCTAGCCGCGAACAGGTAGCGACTTATTAGTCTCCTTGGCCGAAGTGAGTTAGTCCGTGAGTCCTACCTTTTGTTAGCCGCGGATCGAAGTTAGCCAGCTAGTTGTCCACTAGCGAAAAAAAGTCTTCTTCAGTTCTGGTGCTGCGAATATCTTCAGCCAGTGGTGAGCACAAAGGGATGCTGGAAATTTGTGTGATATCTCTTTCACAAAAGAGCTCGTGTAGGAGTTCAACATCCCATTCCTTGCAACCCGGTATCATGAGATCCTTTACAACTAATGACGACAATTCCGGAGACTTAATTCGCATATTGCTCGAATCTCTTAGCCATTCCAAACACTGATCTGACTTCCATCGCACACCTCTTTCCAACAATGCTCGTGAACTCCAGATGCTTCTCCAAGTATAACTCGGAAAAAAGCCCAACTGGGCGTTAAGAAAGTCCCCTCGAGGGCTTACAAACCAATGCGGAAATGAACTTCCAACCCAAGCATTGCCAAATTGAAGTTATGGAAGTCTCTAAAACCAAGTCCGCCGCATTCCTTTGCGATAAAAGAGAAAGTCTTGGACACGGGATCCCCATGCCGAGGTGTAGTTTGTGACTTGAATCCGCCTTTTAAGAACAACTTCCTTTATCATGGATCAAGTCTCCGCTCTGCCATATTGAAATTCTCAACCTGTGTCACCTTATAGTCTCGCTAAATACCCGATCCTTGTCCTTTCAGCCGAGCGTATAAATAGAAAGAAGAAATAATCCGTCAGGAGAACTAGCTCTGGCCAGGCATTCATCGTGGATTCGGATTCCTTAGGCCAATCGTCAGGAGAAGAAGATCCATCAAGGCAAGACCCCCTCTTTCCAGCTTTAGCAACCCTCCGACTCGTGCTACCCCATGTTCTGCCATGAACTCTTCTTCCTTTGTCTCTCCATGCCTTTACCGGTCGTTCCTTCGGCTAGGTCCCTCAGAGAGGCCGTTCGAGAAAGAGATCTTCAGGGTTCATACAATACAAAAGGGGCAAACACCAGGAGATACAAATATTCCACTCTTCCCTCATTCGATCGCTTTTCGGCAATAGTCAAACACTTTGGCGGGAGTACTTTAGGTCTTGAAAGCTTAAGGTGCTGTATCCTACATTCCGCCTTCCAGACATTTCCTACACTCCACCTCCAAAGGACTCCAGCGAGATGTTTCCTACATAGCCAAAGATCTTTCTTTTCCTTCTTTTTTCTCTTTCTCTTACTGTCTTCATTATTCGTATGTTCGCGGGAGTACGCATTCTTCGATCGCAAACACTTTCCTATCTAGTGTCAGCTGATCCTTCAGCGTCTGCACCAACTAAATCGGAAGATTAATTCGAAAGACGAGAGTAGGCTCGAGGAGGATCAAAAGACTGATTCTCGGTCCCCTAAAGTTAGAAAGCAGGTTAGACTGCAATGTATGCCTATGGAAAGAAAAGTCACGAAAAGCGATCCATATGATCATAAATAAAGGCTTGCCTATACGTCTTTCTAGCGTACGCGCGTTCGATTGGAGCCTGTCGCTACCTGGATCAATCAGCCTATTCTAGTTCGCCTTGTGTCATCCGACACGATTTCCACCCGGGACTAAGGTTTACTACTGTGCTAATAGTCCTTCCCCTTCAAAAGAAAGACCTTTTATACGAGTTATCGCCTACTATTACCTTTACCTTTCTTTTGGAACCTGCGGTTACCTTCGCTATGACTATGTGAGGATTGCCATGGAGCTCCTTCTTTATTCCATCGGCATTCGCGCTTCTTGTATTTATGGATATTTACCATAGATCTACTTACTACTTTCAACTGGCAACTTTCCGGTGTTGGCGTTAGCGGTTAGCTTCCCTGTCCTTTGCTGGTCGTTCCTTCTGCTGCTAAGTAGAGGAAAAGAAAGACTT